TGGATTTTCATAACCCTGCTGTGCAAAAATGGGGTAGGCATTTGAAATGGGTGCCTGAGTTATTATATATATCATGAGCGATAGGGAAATGGATCGAGTAATCTCTTTCTTTATCGACGAAAAGGTTTTTTTAGTTTGCATGGTCCAATCATTGATCCCGAAATTTTCTACAATAAAATTAGGTAGGTCGCTAGTAGAGTTCCCTATCTATAATTTTGCTATTTACTGAAATAATTTTTCTGAAATATTGGAGAGATCCCTTGGCTGGGTAGAAAGAATAAGTACAATTTTGAGTGTTTTGCTTATGGACAAAGTAACAAATATTATAATTGGGTCGTTCAATCATTTTTCAGTCATTCATTGAATGATAAATCACTACAAGTGAAGGAGATACACGATTTAAATAACGAAAGATCCAATATTTAAAAATTGTATCTAAAATGACTGGAAAAGTAGAAACAAGACCGGATATAATTTGATCATTATGAGCAAATCCAAAATCTTTGTAGACAGAGCCAATCATTAATTCCCAACCGTGGGGCGAATGGAATCCTATACATAAATCAGTTAATAAAAGAATAGAAAAAGCTTTTATTGTGTCGCTTAAGTTATATAGGAATTCTTGAACCCAAGAGTTAAGAATAACAAGTTCTTCATTACCTAGAATAGAATAACCACTTAGAATAACGAAACAGATTATATTTGTCGAGAAGTGTAAAATTGTATGGATACGATCCTCATTGTGCATCTTGATCAATTGGGTCGTTTCTTTGTAGATTTCGACGCGAAGCTTTTGTAAATGCGTTTCTGGGTATTCCTTTATCATTTCCTCCAAACGAAGGAGTTCCTCTAAGTCTATGAATTTTTTTAGAATACTCTTTTCTTGAATATCATTCAAAAAAATTTCGGATTGCCTAATATTCCACCAATTAGTAATCCAAGATTCCAGACTTTTTTTAAATGAGAGAGAGATCCACCAAGGCAAAAATACTATAAATGCAAGATATAGAAGGGAAATGAATACTTTCTTTTTTGCCATTTTTCGTCTGTGAATTTTTGAAGTTTTAATGAACTCATCCCATGCGTCGACTCTATATGATACTAATATTTCTATCAAGCATAAGTTATATCCCAAGTCATCGAGCCCATTAATCTATTGCGAGGTTTTTATTTGTGATGCAGTATAGCGGTTAGGTTAGTCCTTGAATCTAGAAAGAATACAGAAATAGAATAAGAAAGAGCCCATAATATTAGTTGGATTTCGAGACGAAAGAACTCCCGTTCTATTAAATAAAATATCAAATATAAAAAAAATTATGGACACAAAAAATTTCGTTTTAGGGTTGCTTCGTATACGTTTACTTTGGCTCGAATAGGCGTTCAGAACAAACTTCCGTTAAGTTATGGTATAGAAAAAAAAGAGGGTTCTTGAGTTTTTTCCCTCTTGCAAAGTATTCGTTTTTCAGTTCCTTTTTTCAAAATACTTCAATTGGTACGCGCAAGAAATAGGCCAATTCAGCAGCTTTTTGCTCAATTTCTCGTGGAGTCAAATTCTCATCAGTACGCGTCAAGGGAATGGCCCCCTGGCCTCTGATTTCCATATAAAGGATCCGACGAGCAAAAAGACCCTCTTTATTTTCTATTCTGATGGACTGAATATCTTTCATAAGGAATCGCAGAAATATGCGACGGTTTTTTCCAGGAAATCCCCAACGAAAAATACACACTATGCCCTCTTTTATATCGAATCGATCATAACCACTACCTACATTCCACGAAATTGTGCACCACAAGTAGGAGCTAATAAAAAGACCCGCGATCCCATAGAAAGACATCACGATCCCCTGCGGAAAAAAATTTATTTGCTGAGAAGGAAATAAAGATATAAAATTCCTACCAAAATAACTGGAGGTTCCAACCAATACAAACCCTAATGAACCTAAAAAAAGAATAAGGGCCCAACCGAAATTACTTATTTTTCGAGATCCCGCTATAAGTTCTATCCATATACGTTCTGATCGCCAACTCATACTCTCACTAGACCTAGTTGCATTTTATTGGAATTGGAAGAATAACAAAAATAAATTTTATTTTATTTTTTGTTTCCGAAGTAACTCTCATCAACCAGCACTACTATGATGTGAACCTTTTAGAAAAATTCATCGAATTGCTTAGATCCAAACTAAAATAATAACATCTCTTTCATATGATTTCCTATAGATATCCACATATAGATATATTGACTTTCCATTTCCGAAATTCTCCCCGATACCGATCCATTTGAAAATTGTTAGAATTCATTTACCCATATATCATGTTTACACATACATAAGAGCTTAGGCTCGAAAGAAGCCACATGTTATACCATATTCTACTAAATAGATATGGGTGTTATGATCAAAGTCAGTTTTGAAAAAAAAAAAAAAAAAAAACGGATAAGAGTTGTCCCTATAGTATCTAAAAAATCTTGTTTTTTTGAACATGAAGAGATAAAGAAACC